CTAGACAAAATCTTAGAAATTATACCCTTATTCCCATGCCTTCCAGCTACTTTATCACCTACTTTGATTTCACGTTTCTGTGAAATATATACACGAATCCTTTCTGGATTATAATTAGAAACCCCTTTTCTATGGATCCATCTCACATCAATAACTCGACCCCTTCCCCCTATAGGTAGTCTTAGAGAAGTTTCTTTTGAAGTGGATACCTGAATGCCAAGTATAGCTCGTAATAATCTATCCTCCGGGGCATATGAAGATTCGCTCGCTGTCTGAGGTGTTAATTTACCTACTAAGATATCACCTGTTTCTATCCAAGATCCCAGCATCACAATTCCATTTCTGTCTAAATTTCGGAGTAAACGAGCCTCTAAATGCGGAATATCCTTAGTTATTCTTTCAGGACCTTGGCTTGTTACATGAGTCTGAATTTCATATTTCCGGATGTGAAAAGAAGTATAAATATCTTCATAGACCAGACGTTCGCTAATTAGTACTGCGTCTTCAAAATTGTAACCTTCCCATGGCATATAAGCTACTAATACATTTTTTCCTAAAGCGAGTTCCCCACCAGCTGTAGCCGCACCGCCCGCTAGAATTTGTCCCTTTTTAATGTATTTACCCCGCTTAACCTGAGTTTTTTGATGCATACAAGTATTTTTGTTGGAACGTTGATACATAACTAATGGAATGCTTAGAGTATCCCCATTACTTGAGAAAATGATCTTTTGAGTATCAGTATAAATGATTTTTCCCTTGCGTTCGGCTATAGCTGAAATCCCCGAATCTAGAGCCGTTTGGCCTTCCAACCCAGTTCCAACAATGCACTTCTCGGACCGAGAAAGGGGAACTGCTTGGCGCTGCATATTAGAACTCATTAAAGCTCGATTCGCATCATTATGCTCGATAAAAGGAATGAGGGAAGCTCCAATCGAAAAATATTGGAAGGGAAAAATGCTTCTAAGATGAATCTCTTCCCATGCAATAGTCAGGAATTCTTGACGATATCGAGCAGGAACAACCTGGTGTTCTTGAATACCCCGATTCAAGGCCAAAGAATTTCCTGCTGCTACCATATAATATTCATCTCTATTTGGTGATAAATAAACCATCTGTGCCTCTTTTGATCTATCAGATAATTTATAAAACGGACTCTCTATAGATCCCCAATAACCAACCTTCACATGAATAGCTAATGATCCGATAAGTCCAACATTGATTCCTTCGGACGTGTCAATAGGACAAATACGTCCATAGTGACTCGGGTGAATATCTCGTATCCGAAAACTAGCAGTTCGCCCCGTCAATCCTCCAGGACCCAAATAACTCCATTTTCGCCCATGAACAATTTGTGTCAACGGATTAGTTCGATCCAAAACTTGAGATAAAGGGTGTAGGCCAAAAAACGATTCATAAGTAGTTGTTAATGAAGTTGAAGTTACCAAATTTTGAGGAGTCGGTATCAATTTATGCCTGATTGCTCCACATATAGTTCCTCGAACCGTATTTTCTAAACGAACAAGAGCCAATCCGAATTGATCCTGTAATAGATCTGCTACAGAACGAATACGTTTATTTTTCAAGTGATTCATATCGTCAAGTGTACCCATTCCCAATTTCATTTCAATCAAATGATCCACAGCAGCCAATAGATCTCGTGGTAACAAAAAAGTATTGTTTTGGGGTATATCAAGATTCAGTCTCCGGTTCATATTTCGTCGACCAATCTTTCCTAATTCACATCTTTGTTGAAAAAATTTCTTTTGTAATTCCTTGCATAAGGACTCAGAAAATACCGGATCCCCCCCTACACAGGCAAATTGTTGATAAAACTCCAAAATAGCACTTTCTTTTGACCCAATCTTTTTTTTCTCTTTATCATTCGGGAAAGACAAGAAAATTTCAGGGTAACAAACATTATCTAGAATTTCTCTTATATTCGAACCCATAGCTGATGATAGAACTAGAATAGATATTTTTTGTTTTCTACTTACACGGGCCCATATCCTTGCTTTTCTATCAATTTCTAATTCCGACCTTCCCCCCCAATCCGATATTATAGTACTGGTATAGACATAAATTCCGTTATGTTCCAATTCTGAACGGTAGTAAATACCGGGACTTTGCAATATTTGGTTGATAACAATTCGGTATATTCCATTTACTATAGAGGTTCCAAAAGAATTCATTATAGGGATGTTTCCAATAAAAACGGTTTGTTCTTGCATATTTCTACCGGTTTTCCAAATTAAGACCGCGGGTACATATAATTCAGAAGAATATGTGAGTGATTCATACACAGCATCTCTTTCTTTTAGCAAGGGCTCTACCAATTGATATGTTTCCACAAATAATTGAAATTCAATTTCTTGATCTCTATCTTCAATTTTTTGAAACTTATGAAATTCTTCCGTCAAGCCCTGATTAATGAACCTACAAAATCCCTCAAATTGTATCTGACTAAATCCAGGTATTGTGGACATTCCCTCATTTCCATTCTGGAGCATCTTAATCTGAAGTTTCCTCTTTATTGAAAAAATCCCATTATTGGCTTGGCTCACTATTCATCGAACCCTACCGATTGATCTAGCAATGATGGAATGGATATTCTGTTTACTGAATCACATAAAATTTTAGTCAACCCCATCCATATATATCATACATATGAACGGAAGCAAGACAGAGAAATGGAGGGCATTTTCGATGCAAATTTGAATTTGAGCTTGAGCCAGGTACAAATAGAAAGAAATGGAAATTGATAAAGCATTCCTGGGAAAAATTCTGTCACTTAGGTTGATGGAGTTTTTTATCGGATATCAAAATTGATCCAATTTATACCTAATTCTTTTATTATGATATTACGATCAGGGTACAAAAAAATAAAAAATCAATGAATTCAGGATTTAATCTGCTCTCTATGAATAAGATAAAAACAGAAGAAAACAGCATAAGCATAGAGTTTATCTTTTTTTAGCACACGCAATTTCATGTTCAAAAAGGAATTCGCAAATCTTTTTTTGTTTGGTAGTAGAATTTCTAAAATACAATGGAATTGCGTACGTATATAGTCATAGGAGTCATCTTTAGGAAGTACATGCCGATATAGCTATCTAGCTATCCGCATATCACATCTTTTATCATAATTGAACTTGGTGCAACATAGGTTCGGTCGCACTCTATCATAATGTCTATCTTCTATTCATATTCAATGAAATATTCAAGCACGATGATCCTATATAGGGATAGGATATGTGCATAATAAATAGACCCGGGCTCGGTATTCACGTATAAAAATAAAAATTTCTGTTCTGGAGTTTACACTGTTCTGGGGTTTACATATACACATATATTTTATTATAATTATAATTGAGAATGATTAGTCGTAAATCAATTGGATTTTGCATCCATTAAGATAATACAAATGGAGATACAAAATTAAGAGATGTTCGCTAATTCAAAGTAAGAAAAGTAAGTAAGAGTCAAAGAGTAATAAGTAAATAGTTAATGAAATAAAGAGTGAATGATTCTAAATTGCCCTGCATTTTACAGTCTGTGACCGGGGCCGGGAATCTTTTCACTTTTCTATCAAATCTATAGAAAAAGAAAAGTGAAAAGAGAAGGTAAGTTTTTAAGCGACGCGTGTTTTGAGATAAAATCAATCAAAGAAAAGAATAGAAAAAGGATCCAATAAAAAAGAGGAATTCTTTTTTGGAAAAAGATAAGTACAATGGGATTCAAGATCCAAAAATAAAAGGAATTAAGAAAGTAAAAAATTCAAATCAAAACAAAATGAGGAGAGAAAGAGAATAATAAGAAAGAAATAAGAAATCTAATTCTAGAAATTATAGAAAGATAAGAATATCTAATTTCTTTCTTTATCCATTTTGGATGGAATTTGGCGGCATGGCCAAGTGGTAAGGCGGGGGACTGCAAATCCTTTATCCCCAGTTCGAATCTGGGTGTCGCCTGATCAAAAAAAAATACTTGGAATTTCTTAATCCTGTTGATCGAACTTGACGAATCCTTGCCCCGCAAAAGCATAGGCAAGGGCTAGGTCTGTCGATACTTTATTTTGAGAACCCGTAGGGCCTATAAAAAAAAGACTGTCATCTTTTTTCTCAAAATCTGGGTTCTGAGTGTGGCTCAAACAGGTACCAATAAATCTGAAGCAAACCAATCTTATTAATGATTGGTTTGGTCTATTCTGAATTGAATCAAATAAAAGAAATAGTGAGAATTCATTCTGGGCATCAGAACTATGAAAGTAAGAAAAGAAGTCGGAAATCTTGGTATACAAAGGTTTCTAAGAGACACTCCTTTTTGGTAAGAAAGGATTCTAAAAAAGACTATAAAGACTCCCTAATTCTTTTACACTATAACTTCCTTAATATTGAGGTAGTGTCTACTAACTCTGTATGCGATGAAATTAGATTGGATAGGCTGATGGTAAATTCAATTTATAATTGTGGTTTAATAATTGTGAACTGATTTGTATCTAGACTCACTAGAGGCTCTAAGTGCTGCTCATAAATTGAATCAGAATGGTTGAACGGCTCTTCTTTTTTTTTCAATTCTTTCTATTTCAATAGAATTCTATTGAATAAGAAATCTAGGAAATTTTTATGAGTGGATTCATGAAATTGTTTCATAAAGAGCCATAAGTAAGAATACTATTTTGACTCTGCACCATTCATTCCACTATGATTATGAATCAATAATGGAATAATTCCTTCAATAGGGGACATCATTCACATGGATATAGTAAGTCTCGCTTGGGCTGCTTTAATGGTAGTGTTTACATTTTCTCTTTCACTTGTAGTATGGGGAAGGAGTGGGCTTTAGAGCTAGGAATATTACTAATTTAGTACTTTACTGAAAAATCTACTTGTATCAATTGTGATCGTTTTGCGAAAGCTTAAAAAAAAACTTGACTTACTTTAGTTTATATATATCTATATATTCTTTCTTAGTATTATTTCTTATATATATTAGTAGTATTA